CCATGCATATTGATATGTCTGTTCCATAAAAAAAGTTTTTTATTCTTAATTAATTGTTTCCGATTCACCGGATCTTACCTTTCGAAAAAGTCAATAAAAAATCAAGATATGCACTAACTGATTTAAGAAGTTTATATTAGTATTTATTAATATTAATTATTCTGAGTCTTTTCAAAACCGTTCAAATATTCAAAAAAGAAGTTACAATTGGTCAAATGATATGACCAAGTGACATATAAAAAAACGAACACTTATAATAGGAAAATAAAAATATAATAATTTATCGTAATCAAAATTTATATTCATAGAGCAAGGATAAAAATTTAGCCTAAAAAGAGTACTTGATGCTGATACGAATTATAAGATTAACTAAGGTCATCGGTCTAATGAAAAAAACTCTTGATTTTAGTTAGTTTATTTCAATTCATTAACTAATTTTCAATTAATTAACTAATTCATTATGGGATTGATTGTTTTCCATTTCAATCAAAACAATTTATTAGTAAAGTTTAGAAAAATATGGAACTAAAATAAACTTTTTAGCGAGAAAGGATCAAAAATGACTGAGATCCTTTTTTATCAAACCACGTATCTTTTAACAGATTTATTACTAGTCTCATTCGAATTTTAAAATTAAATTTAGTTGTATTTTTTTCTAGTTTGACTATCAATTTATTAGTCAAAAGTACAATCCTGGTATTTTATTACATGTAAATCAAGTATAGAATGCCGAAAATAAAGGTCTTTTAGATTCTTTTTTTATTTTATTAAGTTTGATTTGATTTCTATGACATGCAGATTCTAAAGATATAACTTTGAGAGATAAACAACGCGAACTAATAGTTCCAAACCAAAAATTTTTGGTTTTACGGAATATTTTGTTATTTAGAGTCATTTTTGATCCAGTTTTCATGGATCTTTGACATATCTATATTTCTTTTTTATGAAGAGAATATTATATTATTTAGAGAAAAAATAGATAATGAATAAGAATAATAATAGAACAATAGATGTCTTTCACATCCAACTATAACAATGAGTAACTTCTTCATTTTTAAATGGCAGTTCCAAAAAAACGTACTTCGATATCAAAAAAGCGTATTCGTAAAAATATTTGGAAAATGAAAGGATATTGGGCGTCGTTAAAAGCTTTGTCATTAGGGAAATCTCTTTCTACCGGGAATTCCAAAAGTTTTTTTGTACGACAAACAAATAAGTCCTAAAATATTGGAATAATCGAAATGCATTTGATTCAAAAAATTGGATCAGTAATTTGTTAATATAAAATCAAAGTTCATATTAATATGAAATAGAATCTTAATGTTATGTCTAAAAGAATAATTCTTCTATTTTCTGAATTCTAAATCTAAAAATCTAAATAAAAAAATAAATACAATTTTTTATTTTTTTTTTTTTTATGTTTTCACTCATATTTTGGTGGTGGGGAGTCTTTTTTTCCCCATCGACCTTTACAATTCCAATAAAGAAAATTTTTTATCTTTTTCGGGAAGGGCAGATTGTTGAAACTAATGGATTCCATGTTAAAAACTAACTTCTTAATTTATTGCATTTACCATATGTAATGGATTTACCATATATCTCCAATTTTCAGATCATCAATAAAAGAATCAATAAAAGAACTTGATTGTTGAGATATTATTATATTATGTACAAGTGTCAATTTGCAGTACTCCAAATACAAAATAGTTTTAGATTCATTGAGAAAATTTCTTTTTTGTTTCAAATTTATGATTATAAAATCAGATAAACCAGAAATAATGACATGACAATAAGCGTAAAAAATGAAAAAAGTTTTTTTATTCTAGCGAGAGATTTCTATAGCTGCAAGAGTTCGATTTTAGAATCGCATAAACTACGTAAAAAGCCCTAAGATAAATGGACACTTAAAGGAAAATAAATGAAACTAACGAATCTTCAAATTGACTTTTGAACTCATTTTTTTTATCAATTTCATTTTTACTAAAAAAACATATTTGATTGAATTGACTTGTTCAATCTCGACTATTGAATATAAATAGGCTATTATGAATTCGAGCAAGCCGCTATGGTGAAATCGGTAGACACGCTGCTCTTAGGAAGCAGTGCTAGAGCATCTCGGTTCGAGTCCGAGTGGCGGCATGCCATCTTCTAAACGAGATCCAATAGATCCTATAATAAAAATAAATTAAATTCCCAATAATTAATATTAATATGGGGGATCCCCACCTTTTTTCTTTTTTATGATATTTTCAACTTTAGAGCATATATTAACTCATATTTCCTTTTCTATTGTTTCAATTGTGATTACAATTCATTTGATAACCTTATTGGGCAATGAAATCATAAAACCATATGATTCGTCAGAAAAGGGGATGCTAGCTACTTTTTTATGTCTAACAGGATTATTAATCACTCGTTGGATTTATTCGGGCCATTTCCCACTAAGTGATTTATATGAATCATTAATTTTTCTTTCATGGAGTTTCTCCCTTATTCATAT